AAATTGCAGGACGCCTCGATGGAAAAGAAATAGCACGTGTCGAATGGATCAGAGAAGGTAGGGTTCCTCTACAAACTATTAGGGCTAAAATAGATTATTGTTTCTATACAGTCCGAACGATCTATGGGGTATTAGGCATAAAAATTTGGATATTTCTAGACGATTAATAAGGATTAATAAGAATATGTTACTTGTCTTTCTTCTTTATGCGATATCCATTGCAAAAAAAAAGAAAAACCAACAAACACTTTTCTTTCAGTCTTTTTTTATTTCTGAATTTTGATTTTTTTACTGACAATTCATAATTTCTATAGGATTGCATAAAAAAATGATTAATCATTTTATAGAATTGCTATGCTTAGTGTGTGACTCGTTGGTTTTTTTGAGAAGATAGGATTAAAAAAAGGAACCAACCTTTATTATGAACTCATTACTATAGAACTAATAACCAACTCATCGCTTTGCATTATCTGGATACCAAAAAGCAGTCAAAATACGATATATTGATCATATACTTGTAGCAACTGCAAGATTTCTTCTATTGGCATCGAAAAGAAAACCAATTGAATTGTGAGATAAAATAAAGTATACAGATAAAAAGAAGCTTGATAGAAAGCTCAAAAAAAACTTTGAATAATATAGGATTCTAATATGTATGTAAGGTTTATGAGTCTTCTCAGAAGAAGACAAATCAAATAAGGCAATGTGATAAAGCATCAATACGGATTGATCTAGTTATGGTCAAATTCGTTCGTTCATATAAAAAAAAAAAAATAATCAAGAGCCCCGAGCCAAGAAAGACTGAAAAGATTGACTCAAGAAAAAATCTTCTGCGGGGGCTCCATTGTAGAATTCAAACCTAACCATGAATTGAGAAGCAATGGGAACGAAAGAACCCACGGATACGGGGGATTCCATTGAAAAACGAATCTTAATAATTCATTGGGTGGGATGGCGAAACGAACCAGGAACCAATTCATTTATTCTCAAAAGGCATGAACGAATCCTCCAACTGAAATAGGTTTGAAAAAGTCAATATTCGCCCGTGAAGTTTTTTAGTAGATTACTGCTATTCAGATTCTTTTCTTTTTCATTTTTTTTTAACTAAAATTCAATAAAAAAAAAAAAAAAATCAAAGCAAAAAGAAATAACAAAAATAAAATACATTCTTCATAAATCAAAATAAATCAAATTGTTTCAAATGTTTCTAAACCCAAACAAGATATGAAAATTGCTAATTTAAACGAGATTAATTGAAATCTTAAAAAATCCAGGATTCAGTATATTTTACGAAAATTCGAAAATTGGAATCGTTTCGGTCGCGAGGAGCCGGATGAGGAGAAACTCTCATGTCCGTTTCTGTAGTAGAGATGGTATTGAGAAAGAACCATCCACTATAACCCAAAAAGAACCAGATTTCGTAAACAACATAGAGGAAGAATGAAAGGGATATCTTCTCGCGGAAGCCGTATTTCTTTCGGTAAATATGCTCTTCAGGCACTTGAGCCCGCTTGGATTACTTCTAGACAAATAGAAGCAGGTCGGCGGGCAATGACCCGAAACGTGCGCCGTGGTGGAAAAATCTGGGTATGTCTATTTCCGGACAAACCTATTACATTAAGACCTACGGAAACACGTATGGGGTCGGGGAAAGGATCCCCCGAATATTGGGTAGCTGTCGTTAAACCAGGTCGAATACTTTATGAAATGGGTGAAATTGGAGAAAATATAGCCAGAAAGGCTATTTCAATAGCGGCGTCTAAAATGCCTATACGAACTCAATTTATTATGTCAGGTTAGACAGGTGGAACCAACGAAAAAAAGTCTTAGAGATACAAAAAGAATTGTGGCTTTCTTTTATTTGAATTTTATTTGAACAAGAATATTGCTTTTTTTTTTTACTTCGACTTTCTCTTTGCATTGAAAGACCAGATTCAAAAATGATATGATTCAAGCTCAAACCCATTTGAATGTCGCGGATAACAGCGGGGCTCGAGAATTGATGTGTATTCGAATCATAGGGGCTAGTAATCGCCAATATGCTCATATTGGCGACATTATTGTCGCTGTGATCAAGGATGCATTACCAAACACATCTCTAGAAAGATCAGAAGTGATCAGAGCTGTAATTGTTCGTACTTGTAAAGAACTTAAACGCGACAATGGCATGATAATACGATATGATGACAATGCAGCAGTTGTTATTGATCAAGAAGGAAATCCAAAAGGAACTCGAGTTTTCGGCGCGATTGCCCGAGAATTGAGACAGTTAAATTTCACTAAAATAATTTCATTATCACCTGAAGTATTATAGTATGACATCTGAATCCGGCTTAATAGAGTAGAGCCCTACTCGTTATTGCATGAAATAGAGAATTTTTAGTCAAAAAAATTTCATTTGACGCGTATTTTTTTTTTTCAAATATTTGAAAATTCAATAAACTAATTTGCAGTATTTTATTGTTTATAAAATATTTATTATATTTATTATTTAATAATCGAATATTAAACATTTTTAAACATTCTTATTGTTATTGAGTTATTGAATGTTTTTTTATTACATAAAAAGTAAAAAAAAAAGCATGTTGATTAGATCAAAAACGTGGAGAATTCCAATTTCTCATGGGTAGAGACACTATTGCTGACGTAATAACCTCTATACGAAATGCTGACATGAATAGAAGAGGGATGGTTCAAATAGAATCTACCAACATCACGGAAAACATTGTTAAAATGCTTTTAAGAGAGGGTTTTCTTGAAAACGTGAGAAAACATCAGGACAACAACAAATATTTTTTTGTTGTAACCCTACGACATAGAAGGAATAGAAAAGGAATGTATCCAAGTATTTTGAATTTAAAACGGATCAGTAGCCCTGGTCTACGAATCTATTCTAACTATCAACGAATTCCGAGAATTTTAGGCGGGATGGGAATTGTAATTCTTTCTACTTCTCAAGGGATAATGACAGACCGAGAGGCTCGACTGAAAGGAATTGGCGGAGAAATTTTATGTTATATATGGTAATCCTATTGACTATTTGACAAAAGAAAAAAAGACGGGTTAATTACTCTTAACTTATTTGATACTTCGAGAGGTTTTAACTAAAATTAAAATGAAAAAATGGATTCCTAATTCATAAGAATAAGGATTCGAATGATTAGGATTAGGTGCTTTTTTTTAACCCTCAGCATTTCTTTGATGAAAATACAATTCAAGGTTGGGGTTTCAAATTTCAAGAAATTTATTTTCTTCCACTAAGTATATTCATAATTCAGTTTAGGAATGACAACTATGAAAATAAGGGCCTCCGTTCGTAAAATTTGTGATAAATGCCGATTGATCCGTAGGAGAGGACGAATTATAGTAATTTGTTCCAATCCGAGACATAAACAAAGACAAGGATAATCTTGTGAAAATAGACTCTCTAACAAACATAAAGTAACCTATACAAAAATAGGATCTGTTTTGACATGAAATGGATATATCCATATACCTTGAATTTCTCATTATAAGATGATAAAGTAAAGTATGGCAAAATCTATACCAAGAACTGGTTCCCAGAGAAATGCCCGGATTGGGTCACGTAAGAATATACACCGAATACCAAAGGGTGTTATTCATGTTCAAGCAAGTTTCAACAATACCATTGTGACTATTACAGATGTCCGAGGTCGGGTAATTTCGTGGGCCTCCGCCGGTACTTGTGGATTCAAAGGTACAAGAAGAGGGACGCCATTTGCTGCTCAAACCGCAGCAGGCAAGGCTATTCGTACAGTCATAGATCAAGGGATGCAACGAGCAGAAGTGATGATCAAAGGGCCCGGTCTCGGTAGAGATGCAGCATTACGAGCTCTTCGAAGAAGTGGTATACTATTAAGTTTCGTACGTGATGTAACCCCTATGCCCCATAATGGATGTAGGCCCCCTAAGAAAAGACGTGTATAAAAATAAAAATGAAATAGATTTCAAGAGAAATAAACAATTCAATGATCTGATCAAATAATATTAATATGGTTCGCGAGAAAGTAAGAATATCTACTCGAACATTACGGTGGAAGTGTGTTGAATCACGAGCAGATAGTAAGCGTCTTTATTATGGACGCTTTATTCTGTCTCCACTTAAGAAAGGACAAGCCGATACAATAGGCATTGCAATACGAAGAGCTTTGCTTGGGGAAATCGAAGGAACATGCATCACCCAAGCAAAATTTGAAAAAATACCACATGAATATTCTACGATAGTGGGTATTCAAGAATCAGTACATGAGATTTTAATGAATTTGAAAGAAATTGTATTGCGAAGTAATCTGTATGGAACTAGCAACGCGTCCATTTATTTCCAGGGCCCTGGATGTGTAACTGCTCAAGATATTATCTTACCAACTTCTGTGGAAATCATTGATAACACACAGCATATAGCTACACTAACAGAACCAATTCATTTTTGTATTGGATTACAAATCGAAAGAAATCGAGGATATCATCTAAAAATACCAAAAAACTTTCCCGAAGAAAGTCATCCTATCGATGCTGTATTCATGCCTGTTCGAAATGCAAATCATAGTATTCATTCTTATGAGAATGGAAATGAAAAAGAAGAGATGCTTTTTCTTGAAATCTGGACAAACGGGAGTTTAACTCCTAAAGAGGCACTTCATGAGGCCTCTCGGAATTTAATTAATTTATTTATTCCTTTTCTACACGCGGAAGAAGAAAACTTACATTTCGAGAACAATCAGCACAGGTTTACTTTACCTTTTTTTACTTTTCATCATCGAGTAGCTAATCTAAGTAAAACAAAAAACGAAATAGCATTGAAATCTATTTTTATTGACCAATTAGAATTGCCTCACAAGTTCTATAATTGTCTTAAAAAGTCAAATATACATACATTATTGGAACTCGTGAATAAGAATCAAGAGGATCTTATACAAATTGAACATCTTGCCATAGAAGATGTAAAACAGATATTGGATATTCTAGAAAACGAAAAAACA